GTGGAAAGATTCGTGAAAGCAAAAATTACAAGATAAGAACTAATAGGAATCGTAGTAATTTAATAAGTTCTAAGGATTTCGATATAACTCAAAACTACAATCAATTGTGGATTCAATGCGACAATTGTTATGGATTAATGTATAAGAAAGTCAAAATGAATGTTTGTGAACAATGTGGACATTATTTGAAAATGAGTAGTTCAGAGAGAATCGAGCTTTCGATTGATCCGGGTACTTGGAATCCTATGGATGAAGACATGGTCTCTGCGGATCCCATTAAATTTCATTCGAAGGAGGAACCTTATAAAAATCGTATTGACTCTGCTCAAAAAACTACAGGATTGACTGACGCTGTTCAAACAGGTACAGGTCAACTAAACGGTATTCCGGTAGCCCTGGGGGTTATGGATTTTCAGTTTATGGGGGGTAGTATGGGATCCGTAGTAGGCGAAAAAATAACTCGTTTGATCGAGTATGCTACCAATCAACGTTTACCTCTTATTTTAGTGTGTTCTTCCGGAGGAGCACGAATGCAAGAAGGAAGTTTAAGTTTGATGCAAATGGCTAAAATTTCTTCAGTTTTGTGTGATTATCAATCAAGTAAAAAGTTATTCTATATATCAATTCTTACATCTCCTACTACCGGTGGGGTGACAGCTAGTTTTGGTATGTTGGGGGATATCATTATTGCCGAACCTTATGCCTATATTGCATTTGCGGGTAAAAGAGTAATTGAACAAACATTGAAAAAAGCCGTGCCTGAAGGTTCACAAGCGGCTGAATCTTTATTACGTAAGGGCTTATTGGATGCAATTGTACCACGTAATCTTTTAAAAGGTGTTCTGAGCGAGTTATTTCAGCTCCATGCTTTTTTTCCTTTGAACAAAAATGAAATCAAATAGAACGGTTAGTTTATCAGAATTAAACGAAAACCCTGAAAAATGCATTTTTCTTTCAAATCATTTTTTTTATCGATATTCTTGTTTACTACTCAGTAAACCTCTATCAACAAGCTAAAAAGTGAATTTTTGCTTTGGGGAAGTTCAAATTAGACTAGACAAATAAAAAAAAGTTCATTTTCCTCCCTTGCTTGCATATGTATAGATAATTCAAATAGAGATATATACAGATCTTATAGAGAGTCTTCCATTTTGTAGAAATTTGTAATGGAATAAAATTTTTTATTTATTAATGACTATTATAAGACAAAAAGAATAATAAATCTAACAAGGGGATTATGATACATCTATTTTATTTTGAAAGATTAATAAGTCCATTTATTTAGTTTGGCGTTTCTTGTACCTATTTTTTTATTCTATTTCTATTAGGTTCTATTCTATATATTTCTATTAGGTTGTATATTAGTATTAGATATATATTTACTTAAAGATACTTAGTATAATTATATAATATATATAATAGAAATAATAAAAATACAAGATATTCTAAGATATCTTTAGAATTCAGAATATAACAATAACAGGTACAAATATTAAATTGAGGTACCCATTTTATGACAACTTTCAATAACTTACCCTCTATTTTTGTGCCTTTAGTAGGCCTAGTCTTTCCGGCAATTGCAATGGCTTCTTTATTTCTTCATATTCAAAAAAATAAGATTTTTTAGATCGGCTGAGACCTAATCGTATCACTCCTTTTTTTATTTTAAAAACTTCGATTCGATAAGACCCATTTGGTAGAATATTGTATAACACATAGATTCCTACAAACATAAATAAAAAAAGCTCTTATGCATGTGTAAACGTAAATAAATTTGCGCTTTTTTGAAAAAAAAAAATGAATCATCATCGGGCCGATGTATGAAATTCAAGTCAATCTATTTATTTGTATGTATATAGCTATAGGGGATCATATAAAGTAAGGAGATGTTATTATTTAAGATATAAACAATTCTATGAATTACTCCTAAGGTAAAGGTTCACAACAAAATAGTTGATGAGAGTTACTTTGAAAACAAAAAAAGGAAAGTCATATTTTCTCAATTCCAAAAAATTGTATAACTGGATCTAATATTTATGAGTTGGCGATCAGAATCTATATGGATAGAATTTATAACGGGGTCTCGAAAAACAAGTAATTTCTGCTGGGCCTTTATCCTATTTTTAGGTTCATTAGGATTCTTATTGGTTGGAACTTCCAGTTATCTTGGTAGAAATGTTATATCGTTATTTCCGTCTCAGCAAATCATTTTTTTTCCACAAGGGATTGTGATGTCTTTCTATGGGATCGCAGGTCTCTTTATTAGTTGCTATTTGTGGTGCACTATTTTGTGGAATGTGGGTAGTGGTTATGATCTTTTCGACCGAAAAGAAGGAATAGTGCGTATTTTTCGTTGGGGATTTCCTGGAAAAAGTCGTCGCATCTTTTTACGATTCTTTATGAAAGATATTCAGTCCATCAGAATAGAAGTTAAAGAGGGTGTTTCTGCTCGGCGTGTCCTTTATATGGAAATTCGAGGTCAAGGGGCTATTCCTTTAATTCGTACTGATGAGAATTTTACTACACGAGAAATTGAGCAAAAAGCTGCTGAATTGGCTTACTTCTTGCGTGTACCAATTGAAGTATTTTGAAATGAATTAATTTTAAAAGACTAAATGCTTTGGCAGTAGGAAGAAAAAACTAAAGAATTTCTTTCTTTTTTTTTTTTGTCAATTGAATATTCATCTATTCTTTTATGCTTCTTTTTTTGATATATTTGATAGAAAAGAAAAGGAGTTTCTTCGTCTCGAAATTCGTATTGATCGAAAAAAGGGAGAATAACATCCTGGAAACCCCGATTTTTTCTTGATTCACGTTGGAAGTGTATTCTGAGTCTATTTCTGTATTCTTTCTAGATTCAAAGCAAAGACTCAGTATTGTATTGAATCAACAGAAAAAGAGAAAATGGATTCATAGGCTCACTACATTCTATTCGAATTCGAATAGAAACTAATGCTCGATAGAAATATTAGATCTAATAGAATCAACAAATGAGGTAGGTTCATTAACAATTCACAGATTCAAAATGGCAAAAAAGAAAGCATTCATTCCTTTTTTTTATTTTACATCTATAGTCTTTTTGCCCTGGTTGATCTCTCTCTGCTGTAATAAAAGTTTGAAAACTTGGATTACTAATTGGTGGAATACTAGACAATGCGAAACTTTTTTGAATGATATTCAAGAAAAAAGTGTTCTAGAAAAATTCATACAATTAGAGGAACTATTCCAGCTCGATGAAATGATAAAGGAATACCCAGAAACCGATTTACAACAATTTCGTCTAGGAATCCACAAAGAAACGATCCAATTCATCAAGATACACAATGAGTATCGTATCCATACAATCTTGCACTTCTCGACAAATCTAATATCTTTCGTTATTCTAAGTGGTTATTCCTTTTGGGGTAAGGAAAAGCTTTTTATTCTGAATTCTTGGGTTCAAGAATTCCTATATAATTTAAGTGATACAATTAAAGCTTTTTCGATTCTTTTATTAACTGATTTATGTATCGGATTCCATTCGCCTCACGGTTGGGAACTAATGATTGGTTATATTTACAAAGATTTTGGGTTTGCTCATTATGAGCAAATTTTATCTGGTCTAGTTTCTACCTTTCCAGTCATTCTTGATACAATTTTTAAATATTGGATCTTTCGTTATTTAAATCGTGTATCTCCGTCACTTGTAGTGATTTATCATGCAATAAACGACTAAAAAATGATTCACTGATCCAATTTTAATCTTTCGTACCTTATACATCATAACCAAATCAAAGTCGTATTTACTTTACTCTTTTTACCCATGAGGGATTCCTTGTATATTTCAACACAAAAGATTTTTTTCAGTAAATGTAAATAGCAGAATTGTGGCTAGGGAAGTATATTATCGACCTACCTAACTTTATTGTAGAAATTTTCGGGATAAATGATTGGACCATGCAAACTAGAAATACCTTTTCTTGGATAAGGGAAGAGATTACTCGCTCCATATCTGTCTCACTCATGATATATATAATAACTTGGGCATCCATTTCAAGTGCATATCCGATTTTTGCCCAGCAGAATTATGAAAATCCACGAGAGGCAACTGGGCGTATTGTATGTGCCAATTGCCATTTAGCTAATAAGCCCGTGGATATTGAGGTTCCACAAACGGTACTTCCTGATACTGTATTTGAAGCAGTTGTTAAAATTCCTTATGATATCCAACTAAAACAAGTTCTAGCTAATGGTAAAAAAGGAGCTTTGAATGTGGGAGCTGTTCTTATTTTACCGGAGGGATTTGAATTAGCCCCCCCCGATCGTATTTCACCCGAGATGAAAGAAAAGATAGGAAATCTGTCTTTTCAGAATTATCGCCCCAATAAAAAAAATATTCTTGTAATCGGTCCTGTTCCTGGTCAAAAATATAGTGAAATAACCTTTCCTATTCTTGCCCCAGACCCTGCTACTAATAAAGATGTTCACTTCTTAAAATATCCTATATACGTAGGGGGAAACAGGGGAAGGGGTCAGATTTATCCTGATGGTAGCAAAAGTAACAATACAGTTTATAATGCTACGGCAGGAGGGATAATAAGCAAAATTTTACGAAAAGAAAAAGGGGGATACGAAATAACCATAGTGGATGCATCGAATGGACGCGAAGTGATTGATATTATCCCTCGAGGCCTAGAACTTCTTGTTTCAGAGGGCGAATCCATTAAACTCGATCAACCATTAACGAGTAATCCTAATGTGGGTGGATTTGGTCAGGGGGATGCGGAAATAGTACTTCAAGATCCATTACGTGTCCAAGGCCTTTTGTTCTTCTTAGGATCGGTTGTTTTGGCACAAATCTTTTTGGTTCTTAAAAAGAAACAGTTTGAGAAGGTTCAATTATCCGAAATGAATTTTTAGATCTGTCTATTTAGCTTTATCAAATTCGTAAAAAAGAACAAAAAAAAATTATGAAAAGCCTTTTGACTCTCTTTAGATTTGCTATTCCTTTTCGACCAGAT